TATTAGAGAATTGTAATAAAAAAGGAAAGAGATCGAAAAGATCTTTTTCCTAAAATTCTGGTTTGGTCCATTTTTTTTATTTATATCCTATTTCCCTTCAATGAATATTATCTTTATATTGATATTGTTTTTGTTTATTCAATTTCAATATTATGAGTCCTAATTTGAATAGGAATTCCTATGGTTTTAGGGTCTATGATTTAAAAAAGCTCTTCTTTTCTTTCTATAGAATGATTCCCATTTCAGTCGATTTCCTTCAATTCAACGATTGACCAAAAGAAAATTTTAATAAATAATAAATTGCATGAACTTAGCTCAATCAAATACTGATATTGATTGCTTTTTTATTTTTAGGCAATGCTTTGGTCTAATGAATTCGTCCATTTAGATTGTGAAATAATAATAAATAAAAGGAAGAGACAAATTTACAAAAAACGATATTAAAAAAACTGAGTTGTTTAGGAAAAAAAAGGGGGGGGTAGAATTAGGTATATGTAATGGAATCTAATGGCTATAAGCCATATCCTTTGAGGAATAATTCGAGAATCCGATTGAATCTAAGATACGAATAGTTGGTTTACGTTATGTAGGAAACGCACGTATATGGGATATTAGATGTTGACTAGTTATATATGAACTAAAAATATATCTAATCTACTACTTACTACTATTACTACTATGGGTTTAGATAGGGATTCCAATCGAAGAATAGAAGTTCTTCTGTTTCGTCTTTGACTCTGAATAAAGAGATAAAATAAAGCCAAAAAACGAAGAATTCAAAGCAAAGAAAAGAATGGGTTGGAAAAAAGAAATGGAAGAACAAAGTATGCGCGGATTCACAAAAATCTAGTGGGTAGGAACTAAAAAAAAGATATCGAAATAGTTCTGACAGTTCAATAATATTATCACTTCCATTCGGAGTTCTTAGTTACTTCGGCAGGTTGAATCTTAGTGCTGGGATAATTAAGTCAAAATTCATTGGATGATTGTATCATTAACCATTTCTTTATTTTGGTGCGAGGAACTTATCATGAATCCACTCATTTCTGCCGCTTCCGTTATTGCTGCTGGATTGGCTGTCGGGCTTGCTTCTATTGGACCTGGAGTTGGTCAAGGGACTGCTGCGGGCCAAGCAGTAGAAGGTATCGCGAGACAACCCGAGGCAGAGGGAAAAATACGCGGTACTTTATTGCTTAGTTTGGCTTTTATGGAAGCTTTAACAATTTATGGGCTGGTTGTTGCATTGGCACTTTTATTTGCGAATCCTTTTGTTTAAGCCTAGAAACATGAGAATTATGTCTTTTTTTTTCTTATTTTAGGGCTTGGGACTTACCCCTTGCTTTTTCGAATTATATCAAGATTTCACCCTTACAATTACTTATACTTATTCGTTGGGACAATAATCCACGGGAAGGATTAATTTGAGGATGAGGAATTATCACACTGACTCGCTTTCTTCCTTCCCCTAAGGGAACCCCCCTTTTTTAATTTAAAGGAGTGTTGCAACCAATGAGGTATTTTTCTATTGACATAAAACCCGCCCCCCTAATTCTAATAATTATCATTATTATTGGTAATTTGCAATTGAAAAAAAAAATACATTTCTAGCTAAATAGAATATATTTTTGACTCCGTTTAGACATAGGTAAATTTAAATTAATAAAAATGAAACTGAATAATTTAATAAATTAATAATTTATTAATTAAAAAAAAAAGAAATACATAGAATTAGAATAATCTAAATTTATAGAATAAATGGAAAAGGAGTTTAAAGTGATACAATACAAAAATACAATACAAAAAAAAGAACCGAGTTCTTTTTTTTTAGTCTATCTAAAATAAAATAGGAGATCATATGAAAAATGTAACCGATTCTTTCGTTTCCTTGGGTCACTGGCCATCCGCCGGGAGTTTCGGGTTTAATACCGATATTTTAGCAACAAATCCAATAAATCTAAGTGTAGTCCTTGGTGTATTGATCTTTTTTGGAAAGGGAGTGTGTGCGAGTTGTTTATTTCAAGAATAGGCTGGATTCACCCAGTTGCACTTTTTTTCATTATAACTAGGAAAGAAAGGAGTGCATGATCCCGCGAATTACTTCTGAATAAATTAAAAAATCATATTTAAGAACCATAGCATTTCGTGATTCATTGGTACATCGACTTTGATTCTCTATTAACCAATAATCTGGGACCATTAACATGGTTAAGGCCAAACAAACCGTTTGAAGTTCAGATGCAGCAGGGTACTCTTTCTACTACTATATTAATAAATACAGAAAGATTTTCAATACAAATAGTTGAAAATGTTTTTCGATATAAAACACTCATGTCGATAAAACGATTTGAGCCCCTCTTTACAATGCTGAATCGATGACCTATGTATAAAGTGAGAAGAATTCTTTGAATTTGAAGAAAAAGAAACAACTTTGCTGACAAATTACAATTATACATTATACAATTATATATAAATTCTTTATTTATTATTTATTTATTAAAAT